GAGGTGTGCATAAAAATATTTGCCTCAAGAAAGAATCCTAGAATTCCGTCTGTTTTCTGGGTTTGGAAAAGTGTGGATTTTCAAGAGCGGGAATCTTATGATATGTTGGGAATCTCTTATGACAATCATCCACGCCTGAAACGTATTTTAATGCCCGAAAGTTGGATAGGATGGCCTTTACGTAAAGATTATATTACCCCCAATTTTTATGAAATACAAGATGCCTATTGAATGATATGAAATAAATCTTCATTTCGAGAATTTCAAATCCAAGAAAATCAAATAGATAAGGAATTTTTGTACCTTCTGTTCTAGATCAATCAATCGAAGTAATTGCCGGGTTTTTTCGTATTATGGGTGGGTTAAAAATGAAAGACAATCGAATTAGGAATTCATTGAAACTTGCAATTTTGGAAGAGACTTTCATTTTGGATGAACCGAGCCACTAGAATAGAATGAACCAATCCAATTCTGTATCATGAATTTTGTGACGCGAACATTACTTATATGGACTCTAAAAAGTCATGGAATGTAGGGGGGAAATGACGAAATAGAAAAAAAAGAAATGAGAGGAAATAGGATTCTATTTGTACTCTATCTGAAATAGAGCTTTTCTAGTCTCCTACTTTACCTACCCTCGACTTTACTTTTTTGAGTCTTGCGACTAATTAATGAAACTTTTTCGAATATGTATGAAGTATTCATATTCTTTTTGAATGCGAGGCAACCCAATCTAAAGTATAACCAAATAAACAAAGAAAAAAAACCCTTTTACTTCTTTTTTATTAGCTAATTTTCCCATCTATTTTCTATTTATAGATGGGGTATATCTCTAGACATCTAGAGGTATAAGTTACGTATGTGTCATGATCTAGACAATTAATGAATATGTATATTGATCCATATCAATTAATCTATAGAATGGATACTCATCTAAATAAATCATGTACCAGGAACCAGATTTGAACTGGTGACACGAGGATTTTCAGTCCTCTGCTCTACCAACTGAGCTATCCCGGCCATTCCCGACGCATCATTTACTCATTTTACTAGATAACTGGGTCTATGTCAATGAAATCAAAAGGCGAAAGGATATTCCAAAGTATTATCTAGGCCTAGGCCCCAAAATTTCTTGGATCGTGAAAAGAAGACTTTGTATGTAAGTTTTAGTCCAAGAAATTCTATGGATTGTGAATCATTCAAACGAGTATTCAACTCATTTGCTCAAAGCTGGTCATTTGTACATGTATCGTTTCTATCACAAGTCTTGTCTTGTGATAGAAAAAAATTTCTGCTCAGATACCTTTTCAAAAGAAGAAAAAATGAGGAAGAGAACCAATTTGAAACCATTAACAAAAAGGAGGATAACTAATTAGGAAATAAAATGAGCTTTTTTTGGGGATAGAGGGACTTGAACCCTCACGATTTCGAAAATCGACGGATTTTCCTCTTACTATAAATTTCATTCTTGTCGATATTGACATGTAGAATGGGACTCTATCTTCATTCTCATCCGATTGATCGGTTCTTCAAAAGATCTATCAGACCGCGGAGTAAATGTTTTCGTTTTTTTTCATAAATGAATATTCGATTCTTTCTTCAACTTCGAATCGATTCAAAAAAATTCTTCCATTTTTTCATATTCATATATAAAAAAAAATGGATTCGGGTCATCATTCATTATTTTTTCGATACAGTTATATATAGTATTTCACTTTTCAGTACATATACATATGTATATATCTTTCTTCTTCATCCTTTTTGGAAGATGCATTTTTATAACAACGAAAGGCAGTCAACTCCATTTGTTAGAATAGCTTCCATTGAGTCTCTGCACCTATCCTTTTTTTCTCGCTTTTGGGAAGCAGGAGTTGGCTCAGGATTGCCCATTTTTTTTAATTCCAGGGTTTCTCTGATTTTGAAAGTTATCACTTAGTAGGTTTCCATACTAAGGCTCAAACGAATTAAGTCCGTAGCGTCTACCAATTTCGCCATATCCCCCTTTTTTATGATTAAATCAAAATCTCAGTCTAATGTACTTTCCTTTTCAGTTTTTTTATTATCCGTCCGTTTATACCGAAATCGTTGAATTCATTAGATACCAATTTATATACCGAAAGGCAGCTCTTCTTTTTTGTTTCGTTTCTTTCATCTCTACTAGGAGTCCATATTTGATATGGGTCAATCACAAAAAATTGTATTCTTTTTTGATCTTCAATTCAATATAGATGAATATATACCACCCATATATGACCTTTTTCATTTTCCTATGGAATTTGGAATACTCAAAAGGTCTATTCTTTTTTTTCGATTTTTATTTTCTTAAGATAGACTCCTATAACTAAAATCGAAATTCTTTCATAAATGAATTTCATAATCTATTTCTATCTTTTTTTATTCTATATTTTTCTTTTGATGAAATATATATGGAATATTGTTAGAGCTAGAACTAAGATATTGAATATATGTTCAATATTCTAGATATAGATATAGAATAATTATAGATTCTTGAAAATCGATAATTATACAAACTAATCAAAAAATTGACTACAAATCGAATATTTAATACTAATAGTTAGTAATTCGAAATTCTTAGAAAAGAGATATACATATGCATTAGTTACTACAATAGAAAGAAATCTTATCTATATATCCATATATTCTATAATAAAAAATAGAAAATCTATCGAATTGGCTAATAAAAATCGAGAGAAAGATAGTCAGAATAAATGGATTTTTTTGATATAATCTAAATAGAGATATTTAACTCGATATAGTTATGTATATTAGAAAATAGAATAGATTCGAAAATCTAGCAACTAGAAAATAAGAAAAAATGTTTTTCTGAGTTGAGTTGTTTTTCCGAAATTTCGCTCTTTCATTTTCATTGAATTTTGATTCATAAGTGTCCATAGAAAATCGTCCACTTTTGGACAAAGGAAAGTTGTCTTTATTCTTTGATTTTGAAAAAAATTGTCAATCATATATAAAATAGACCAAGTAGATAAAAGCCCGCTATCGGAATCGAACCGATGACCATCGCATTACAAATGCGATGCTCTAACCTCTGAGCTAAGCGGGCTCGCATAAGAGAAGTTTGACTCCATAGTATATAGAGTTAAATATCTCTATTTAGATAGAGTGTTAAAATCTAACTAATATATAAATAACTAATATCTAATTAACTTATTCAAAAAAAATTGTAATCAAATTGAGTTCCGTTTTAATTCCGGTTTTTAAAAAATATCAATAAAAAAAGGAGTCTTTATGTCGCGTTACCGAGGACCTCGTTTCAAAAAAATACGCCGTCTAGGAGCTTTACCCGGACTAACTAATAAAGAGCCTAGAGTTGGAAATGATCTTAGAAACAAATCACGTTCCAGAAGAAGATCTCAATATCGTATTCGGCTAGAAGAAAAACAAAAATTACGTTTTCATTATGGTATTACAGAACGACAATTGCTTAAATACTTTCGTATCGCTAAAAAAGCCAAAGGATCAACAGGTCAGGTTTTACTCCAATTACTTGAAATGCGTTTGGATAACATCCTTTTTCGATTGGGTATGGCTCCGACTATTCCTGGAGCACGCCAATTAGTTAACCATAGACATATTTTAGTTAATGGTCGTATAGTAGATATACCAAGTTATCGTTGCCAACGCCAAGATATTATTATGGCGAGGGAGAAGCAAAACTCCAGAGCTCTCGTTCAAAATTATCTGGATTCATCCCCCCCCAAGAAATTGCCAAAACATTTGACTCTTCACCCATTCCCATATAAAGGATTCGTCAATCAAATAATAGATAATAAGTGGGTCGGTTTGACAATCAACGAATTGCTAGTCGTAGAATATTATTCTCGCCAGGCTTAACCTTGACTTTTGTCCAACCCTTCCGTATTCTATTTTATGTACCCCCATCTATTAGAAATCAAAAATAGATATCAAAATAGAAGAAGGATCTAACCGGTAGAATAAATAATCGTATCTCCTGGTCTTTGATTTGTTACGGTCAGCAATGTTGGTGAATTGGGTGAAATGGAGGTACGGAAAGAGAGGGATTCGAACCCTCGGTAAACAAAAGTCTACATAGCAGTTCCAATGCTACGCCTTGAACCACTCGGCCACCTCTCCTTTACAATGATTATGACCCAGAAACCGAATGAATAACGAGTTCTGAATATTTCAGATTTTTTTTCGTTTGAATAGGTGCGACCAACACCAACCATTTCTAACTAAAAAGAAAAATAGAAAATGAAAGTTTTTTTATGCTTGTGAAAGGCTAAACTCAAAAAAAGATCTATTCATATTTGCAAATATGATGTGCCCGTCTTTTTGAGATATGATCTTTTTTTATACCATATCAGATTAAATCAATGAATTGGAAGGAATTAATAGATTGAGGAGTTTATTTTTTTTATAGACTATGATTAATGGATACCTTTCGATCATGATTCCATTTAAACTAAACTACGATTCCATAAAAATTCGAAAATTCCTTGATTCTTCAGTTTCGATGAAATCGTAATAGTTTCATTGGTATACTACTCTATTTGGATATTTGGATTGGATGAATCTGAATCGTATTCATTCCAATATTTCTTATTGATTCTTCCAAAGAGATACCTTTTTTTGAGTATTTGATTCTAAATTCAAAATAAAATAGTAGTATAAGTCTCCTATCTTACTTTCATTTTTGAAATGAATCAGTTTTATGCTCTTTTTTGAGTGTCAAATTCCTTTTTTTTGTAGGATCATTTTCCCACGAGAGGTAATGAGAATAATTAGAGAATGGATTGTTACCTATGCCTAGATCGCGGATAAATGTAAATTTTATTGATAAGACCTTTTCAATTGTGGCCAATATTTTATTACGAATAATTCCAACAACTTCAGGAGAAAAAGAGGCATTTACCTATTACAGAGATGGTGTGATTTGATTCTATTTTTCGCAAAAAGCATAAAGAAAATATAGAAAAAAGCTTCTTATTTTTGAGTCTTATTTTGAGTATAGGTTATTCAAAAAATCTACGCTTGTTGAAGGTGAAGTTTAGAAATAGAACAATTCCTTCTGTTGTGTATCCCCGATTGATGCAGCCTCATATGCTTCCATTATCCATTTTAGTATTGAGCGAAAGGTTACACCTATTGGTTCTATATTTTAGGGCAATCCCACTCTACTAGTACTAATAGAATAGGCAGCATGAGGGAAAGGCACTACACCTAGAAATCAACAAGATGAAAGCTTTGTCAAAAAGAACTTATCCCCTTACCTACCCTTAGTTGGATTGGGACTTAAAAGAGACTTAAAAGAATGGTTGGGACAACAAACATCCATCTCGTTCGTACTTTGGATACCCGTATAACCATCAAAGACTGTTGAAGTGACTAATTCCTGGAAATTAGGGGGCGTTGTTGAGGACAAAGAAATTGTTGGAGTTACCTTTCTATCTAGTAACAACACATTTGATGTTAACAAAAGCTCTTTCGCAGGGAGGTTGGCTAGAAATTTCATGTAAAAACACTAGCCCCGCTCAATTCATAATGAGAATACAATACATGGAACATGGAGTCAAAAACCGATTGAAAGATTTTCATTATGCATATAAAATAAGGGAGGAGCCGTATGAGGTGAAAATCTCACGTACGGTTCTGGAACGGAGATTCTTTGAATCGAATGACGACCGTAACGGATGTCAGCCCAATCCGAAGGAAATTATGCAGAAGCTTTACAGAATTATTATGAAGCGATGCGGCTAGAAATTGATCCATACGATCGAAGTTATATACTCTATAACATAGGCCTTATTCACACAAGTAATGGAGATCATACGAAAGCTTTAGAATATTATTTTAGGGCACTTGAACGAAACCCATTCTTACCGCAAGCCTTAAATAATATGGCCGTGATCTGTCATTACGTGCGACTGTCTCCACTATAGAAAGAGAAAAGGAAAGAAAAAGAAGAGGCTTGCTTGGGGGGCGAGCCCTACCATATATTAGGATTATAATAGATAATCGTGGATAGTAGAAAGCTAGCTTTAGGGCTAGTATATATAATAGTAGACGATATATAATAGTAGATAGTAGAAAGCTACAGAAGTAGATAAAGCTGCATAAAGAGAAAAGGAAAGAAAAAGAAGAGGCTGGGGGGGGGGTTGACAGACCATATATTTGGGCTATATTTTATACTAGGTTGGGGATAGTAGACAGTGGTAGGAAGTAGAGAAAGCTGCAGAAAGAGAAAAGGAAAGAAAAAGAAGAGGCTGGGGGGGGGGTTGACAGACCATATATTTGGGCTATACTTTATACTAGGTTGGGGATAGTAGACAGTGGTAGGAAGTAGAGAAAGCTGCAGAAGTTTCGTTCAAAACAACATAAAAGTTAAAAAAAAGCGGTGCGGTAGAAAGTAAAGAAACTTTATTTACTTTTTTAGCTAAGATTTGAAATAGAATAAGATAGTCCTAGATACTTGCTTGTATGGATAAAAATGGCAATCAATAGAGAGTAAGCACCGTAAAGGTCAATTCTTTTTTTAAAGGTAGTGTATGAATACGTTAAAATTAAGAAAAGAGCTGCTTTTTTATACCATAAAAAACCATCAAAACACGTAGTAATCGTCTTATGTAATATAGAAGATCCACTCGGGTATTGAGCAGCGGTGTAGTATCAGATCCTAAAGAGAGTACGTCTTTTCTTTCTTATGAAGTAAGGCCTTTTTCAAGGATTCTATATGAATTTCGATATGAAAGCGAGATAGTTACCTTGCAGAAAATGTTAACGAAAGAATGAAATGTCCAGCCTTTAGTCGGCTGAAGGTGGGACAAAAGAGAAAACAAAAAAACGGATTAGGATTCGAGATAATCAGTCAAGTTTGAAACTCATGCACCTTGCTTAAGACAAAACCGAAGGGTGAGATAGATCTATGAAAAATCTCATTTAGTTCCATATTCATAAAAATGGATACCAAAAAAATTTACTGCTGAGCCGTATGGTGCAGGAAACTCGCAAGTACGGTTCTAAGGGAAGGAGGCTCCTATTCCGACCGGGGAGAGCAAGCCATTCGACAGGGAGATTCTGAAATTGCAGAGGCTTGGTTCGACCAAGCCGCGGAATATTGGAAACAAGCTATATCGCTCATTCCCGGTAATTATATTGAACCAGAAAATTGGTTGAAGATCACGAAGCGTTTCGATTTGAATTTTTAAATTTTTCCGAATCATCTTCTACCTCTGAGTCAACTAAAATTCCGGGAAGAGCCAATCAATCATATAGAATATAGTATAGAAATAAAAGAAATAAAATCAATCGTAGACGTAGATATAATGAAATTCTTTTAATTTCATTATATCTACACAGTTTCATGCTATTTCGGTTTTGAGATTTCAAATTGTACATCAATAAAAAAATGATTTATATTTATTTAGAGAAATGCAAATTTTGTATTCCATTGGGGGGAAAATGAAACAACCAATTACGTCTTTTTCTGCTTTTCTGGCCGATTTAGCAGCCGATATTGATACAAAAAAAGGTATGTTTTGGCTTCGCCACAAAAAACGTATTGTCAATTATACCATTCTAAATATTTTCTTGTTTTTTGTGGCGAGGGATTATGCGAGTTTACTATGGATTAATGCCTTAATCCACCGGTATATCCTTTATAATAGAATGAAGATATTGAGTAAATACAAGAAAGGAAAATACAATGTTTTAAAAGATAAAGTTATAGTTCATTATTTTTTATTTCTGTGCGCAGCATTAGTGATGAAAAATTTATGGATTTATTACAATCTGACGGATTATTTGTATTATTTGTATTTTTTGATATCAAAATTTGGAAAAAATAGGTATCGGTAATGTAATACCGTAATGTAATAATAAATAAGAATTAGATCATTAATAAAAAAAATGATCTAAGTTCTATCATTTTATTATTACATTACGTTACGGTTGGTTATTAAATAAGAAATAGTTACTTTAATAAGAATACATTACGTTACGGTTGGTTATTTGTACTTTTTGTAGAAGCAAAACTAAGACTAAAACAGGGAAATGCTTTTTATTTAATAATTTAATAATGAGAATATCTGATTACTATCCTTTACTTTGAATCGTCGAAACAAATATTAAGAGCTGCTTTAACATAATACAATATCCTAAAAAATAGGAGGAGAACTGATATGACAAAAAAAAGATTTTTTCTTAAACTAGAATTCTATTCTAACTGTAGAGTCAGTAAATTAATGGTAAGTTTTGATAGTATTTATAAGCCTAGTAAAAATGGGCGTCTTTCTTATTCAGAAAAAGATATTCCTAGTTGGGGTAATAGTTCAACCAATAACTATCCTAGTGGAGATAAAAGTCCCAACAACTCCCCTAGCAATTCCCCGAATTTCACTGATAGTGACATTTTTGATCAAAGTCATGAAAAAATGGAAAATCTGACTGGAAGAGATGAGATTGATCAAAGTCATGAAAAAAGTGAAAAGCGTAATGGAACGCATGAGAATGAGAAAGGTAATAGCAAAAATCAGAAGCCTGATGGAACTGAAGCATACGACCATTTATGGGTTCAATGCGAAGATTGTTATCACTTAAATTTTAAGTCATTTTTAAAGGAAAGAATGTATTTTTGTGAGGGTTGTGGATCTCATTTGAGAATGGGTAGTTCAGCCAGAATTGAACTCTTGATTGACCGAGGAACTTGGGTCCCTATGAATGAAAACATGACTTCCGTGGATATCATTGATTGGGATGATTTTCCGGACTTTTCTTTGGAAAGACTAAAAATAAATTCGGAATTTTTGGAACCGCTTTCGCACGTGGATCCGGAGTCGCCTTCGGAACCGACATCCTATAATTCATCCTATAATTCATCCTATGATTCATACTATGATTCATCCTATGATTCATACTATGATTCATCCTATGATTCATACTATGATTCATCCTATGATTCATACTATGATTCATCCTATGATAAATTGGATGCTTCATCCTATGATAAATTCGATGATTCATCCTATGATAAATTCGATGATGAAGTTGATCCACCATCCGATCCACCATCCGATCCACCATCCGATCCACCATCCGATCCACCATCCGATCCACCATCCGATCCACCATCCGATCCACCATCCGATGATGAATCCGATTCAGAATCGGATGACGAATACTATGATGAATACGATGACGAATACGATGACGAATACTATAAAGTATCCGATTCTGAATCGGATGATGAATCCGACGATTCTGAATCGGATTCATTATTCGATCCATCATCCTATAATTCATCAATTAATTCATCCTATAATTCATCAATTAATTCATCCTATAATTCATCAATTAATTCATCCTATCCATCATCCTATAATTCATCCTATTTTGAATTCTATAATGAATTATATAAGGAATTCATTAAGGAAGTCTATAAGGAATCCGATGATGGATCGAATAATGAATCCGATGATGGATCGAATAATGAATCCGATGATGGATCGAATCCATCATCGGATTCTGAATCCGATTCAGAATCGGACTTGCGTTCGGATTTGACCTGCAAAATTGATCAGTTAGTTGCTTATTTTGACCACTTTTATGCGGATTTGAACTCTAAGTTGAACTCCAAGTTGAAGGAGTTACGTTCTGATTCTGAATCCACTTCAGAATCAGAATTGAACTCTGATTCAAAAGTAGATCAATTTGCTTCAGAATTTAAGCTGGAATTAAAAAAGACACCCCAGGATTTGCGGATGGACGCCTGGGCGTCTAAAGTTTGGGAATTGAAGTCTGAACTAGATAAAGCTCAATTAGAGCCTAATTCAGAATTGTCGGAGGCATTGCGTGCGGAATTGAAGGAGATCATTATTAGACAATTAAAGGAAATAAAATTTTGTTTGTATCACTGTCTTCCTTCGGATTCCGAATTCTATTCGGAACCCCAATTCTACTCGAAATGTAGGTCTTTATTTTTTTATGGATACTACCCGGAGTTGCCATCGGATTCCGAATTGGAATTCGATTGGGAATTGCCTTCGGAATCGAATCTCGAGTTAAAATTTTCGGACTTTCGTTCGAAATTGAAGTTGGTTTATGCGAAATTACGTCCGAAAGCGGATAAATTCTATTTTGAGTTGCGATCGAAAAAAAATTCAGAATTAGAGAATTTTTATTTGGAATTGAATTGGAAAATTCTAGAAGTCTATTATAAATTGGACATGTTCCGTTTAGATTTGGAGAAGGCGATGGGTTGGGAGGAGGAATCCTATACCGATAAACTTGATACAAATCAAAGAGAGACGGGTTTAACCGAAGCTGTTCAAACAGGTATAGGTCATTTAAATGGTATTCCTGTAGCAATAGGGGTTATGGATTTTGAGTTTATGGGAGGTAGTATGGGAGCCGTAGTAGGAGAGAAAATAACCCGTTTAATTGAGTATTCTACTAATGAAAGGATCCCCCTTATTTTAGTGTGTGCTTCTGGCGGGGCACGTATGCAAGAAGGAAGTTTGAGCTTAATGCAAATGGGTAAAATCGCGTCTGTTTTAAATGATTTTCAATTAAATGAAAAATTATTCTATATATCAATTCTTACATCTCCTACTACTGGCGGGGTGACAGCTAGTTTTGGTATGTTGGGAAATATCGTTATTGGTGAACCTGACTCCTACATCGCATTTGCGGGTAAGAGAGTCATTGAAGAAACATTGAAGATAGAAGTACCTGAAGGTGTACAAGAAACTGACAATTTATTCGATAAGGGTCTATTCGATCTAGTTGTACCACGTAATTATTTAAAATGTGTTCTAGGTGAGTTACTTCAGTTGCACGCTTATGTGGATCGCAATTAAATCGAGCATTAAGGTCAATGCATCGAAGGCTGACTAAGTTCATTTATTTAGTTCTACATTCCTTGCACTTAGTATATACTATACTCACTTAGATCTAATTAGTATAATTAGATAGAATTCTAATAAGGATATTTTATCACAATAGAAAAGATTTCCAAATAGTAAATCGAGGTACCCATTCTATGACACCTATAAACTTTCCCTCTATTTTTGTGCCTTTAGTAGGCCTAGTATTTCCGGCAATTGCAATGGCTTCTTTATTTCTTCATGTTCAAAAAAACAAGATTGTTTAGGCCGGGGGGTGGGTGGGCCTAAACAATCTAATCTTTTGCAAGACTTCGACTTGAATAACACGGATATCCGTTTATTGGAAAATGGATATCCGTGTTTTTGGAAAGTGGAATATGGTATAACACGTGATTTCTTCCGAACATAACGGAAAGAACTCTTATCCGTGTGAAACCCGGGAGTATAAATGAATTCTATTTATTTGAAATGAAAAGAACTAGATCGGGCTCAGCTCAGGGGATCTTTGATATGACCCGGTCCTAGATATCTATAGACATTGACTTTCTATTTCAAGGATCCCCTCTCCTATTTTGATCGAACGAATTAGATGAATTACCCTTGAAAGTTCACATTAGAATAGTGCTAGTTGATGAGGGTTATTTCGGAAACAAAATTGAGTTTAGTACTTACAGTATAAAAGTTTAAGTAAATTGAAATTCATTTGGGTTATTCTATCAATTCACTCAATTCAAATTCAATTGAAATGTGAAATGCAACTAGATTAATATGAATTGGCGATCAGAACAGATATGGATAGACCTTATAAGAGGGTCTCGAAAAACAAGTAATTTCTGCTGGGCCGTTCTACTTTTTTTAGGTTCATTAGGATTTTTTTTAGTTGGAACTTCCAGTTATCTTGGTAGGAGTTTGCTATCTTTAGTTCCCTCACAACAAATCATTTTTTTTCCACAGGGGATCGTGATGTCTTTCTATGGGATCGCGGGTCTCTTTATTAGCTCCTATCTGTGGTGCACAATTTCGTGGAATGTAGGTAGTGGTTATGATCTATTCGATAGAAAAGAAGGAATAGTGTGTATTTTTCGTTGGGGATTTCCGGGAAAAAATCGTCGAATCTTCCTCCGATTCCTTATAAATGATATTCAGTCTATCAGAATAGAACTCAAAGAGGGTCTTTATCCTCGTCGTGTCCTTTATCTGGAAATCAGAGGTCAAGGAGCCATCCCTTTGACTCGTACTGATGAGAGTTTGACTCCGCGAGAAATGGAACAAAAAGTTGCGGAATTGGCCTATTTCTTGCGCGTCCCGATTGAAGTATTTTGAAATGAACCAAAAAATGAATGATTTTTCATTCTGAGCTGGGAGTCAAAAAATCGAAAATTCCCCTTTTCTTTTGTATGGTATAAAAATTCTTCTGAACGACCATTCAAATCAAAGCAAACATATACGGAACATAAAAAAGAAAGGGGGGAACAAAGTCTTTTGTCTACAAAAATGTTAGGAGTATGGAACTCCGCGCGCCTCAATTCATTAGCGAAAAAGTAACAAATCGAAATAAGAATAGATTTCATTTCGAAATAAAGAATTTTCTTCTTTTTTTCATTTTGTATATGGTCT